AAACTAGGTAAAATATTTAATTAACAAAAAATAAAATTTAAATGACAATAAATATTTTTCATACAAAATTAAGACAAATATATGAAAACCCAAACCCGGGTTTTCATATAATAATACCACAATTTTAAAAATATTAAAATTATAAGAAGGGGGGTCACTTAATTAAGTTATTTTAGATTAGCAATAAAGTCATAAGAAATTATTTGGTAATTTATTATTTTTTTTTTAAGCTAATATTACTTCGCAACGCGCCCCCCCCCCCCCATACCCCCCCCCCGGGGGGTATTTTCTTTTATCAGATGGGGCATAGCAAGGATAGCGTCACATTCGGTAGTTAAAGGGGGTCGCGTTGCGAGGTAATATTTAAATAAATAAAAAAAATAATATTTTAAGTATAATTAATATAATTAATTAATTAAAAATATTATTTATCATTATTTAATAACAAACTAATATTAACAATATTAATAAACCAGGCCATAAATGATTAAATAAAAACAATGCTTCTCGTATTAATATCTTTAAATTAAAAGATTGGGTTGAAAACCCTACGCCTTGGTGTAATCTTGCGTATAAAACCAAATTATAGGCCGCAGAAAAGAAAGACAGCCCAGCCACAGGAATAATTATTCAAATTCCTCTAGCGAGCATTCCTGTAATTAAAAGAATTTCCCCATATAAATTAATTGTTCAAGGACCAGCAAAATTTAATACAATCAACAAAAATCAAAATAAGGATATTATAGGCATAATATTTAGAATGCCTTTATTTATTATTAAAGAACGAGAATGAGAACGCTCATATATTAGGTTTGCTCCCGCAAATATACCTGAAGATGTAATTCCGTGAGCTAATATAATTCATAATGCCCCCTCAAATGCTCTTTTTCTAAATGTTAAATAAACTACTAAAATTATAGTTATATGAACAACTGAAGAATAAGCAATTATTACTTTTATATCTGCAGCACGGCAACAAAAAATAGCTAACATCATACCCCCTAAAGAAGCTAAAGAAATAAAGGGAAATAAACCCACCCCAGAAACCAAACTAAACCGAATTAAACCATATCCCCCAAGTTTTAATAGTACACCAGCCAAAATTATTCTTCCAGAAACAGGAGCCTCTACGTGGGCCTTAGGTAATCATAAATGAAAAAAGAAAATAGGTAATTTTACCATAAAACCCATTATACATATTACTCTAATCATAGGACTTACCCCCGTAATTATTATTTCTGAAAAAAATATTATTCTTCCTCTTATTCTGTATACTAATATAATTACAAATAATAATGGTAAAGAAGCAGTTAAAGTATAAAATAATATAAAAAGAGAAGCTAGTAGACGCTCTGGCTGATAGCCCCAACCTAAAATAATTATAAAAATAGGAATCAAAGAAGCCTCAAACATTACATAAAATATAATTGTTCTTTGGCTTACAAACACTAAAATTAACACTAACAATAGTAATTTAAACAAATTATTTAATAAATTAAAATATTTTGACCCCCAATTTGCTAAAGATATTAAAGGTAATAATCAAACAGACAATACAATAAGATAAATAGATAAAGAATCTACCCCAATTATATTAATTCTATAAACAGGCATTTTTAAACATATTAAATTAATTAAAAATATTAACATTCTTAAAAACATGATATTATTTATATTAAATATAATTAAAAATAAAAATTTTATTATAAGCTTTGTAGTTTAAATAAAATACTAATCTTGTAAATTAGAGATACTTTTTAGTCTGAGCTTAAAGAGAAATTCACCTTTGAATTTGCAATTCAAAATACTTTTTATAATATTTAAGCTAATAACAATGGTATAATTTATACATTTTTTATTCTATCAAAATAATCCTTTTTCAGGCACATTGTTTCTTAAATAATTAAAAACAATAAAATAATTATTATTAAACCCCTTAAAAAATTTGAAGATCTAATTTGATTATTAAACAACTGAGAAAATTTTATCCTCTTAAATAAACCCAAAAAGGATAAGTTTACCGCCCACCTTCTATCAACATCCTTATATATTATTTTTGCTCTTGATAAACCTAAATTAGTAGAAGTTAAAGAAAATATTATTGGTATAAATCACATATAGTGAATAAAAGATTTAAATATCCTTTCTTTTTTTAAATTTATTTCTCTCGAATAATAAAAATAAGATAAAATTAAACACAATATAATTAAAATAATAATAAAAAGCTTTAATCACACAGGTAATATTACTAAACCATCATAAGAAAACACGACCCAAGATAACATTATACCCCCTACAATTGATGGGCCCATTAATAATATTATTCCTACTAATATTCTTTTATCTATTTCAGCCAATGTAAAAACAGAAGAGCCTATATATTTTCTTAATAAAACCAACCACACAAACCGCATAGAATAAATTACAGTAAATGCTGTTGCTATTATTGAAATAATAAAAAGTAATAAATTAAAAGAACTTATTATTATTATTTCTAAAATTAAATCTTTAGAATAAAAACCCCTTAAAAAGGGAAGACCTATCAAACTTTGATTGGCTACAACAACAACTGAAATTCTCAAAGGCATTAAAGATCAGCTCGAACCCATTGTTCGGATGTCTTGATACTCATTTATTGAGTGAATTATAGATCCCGCAGCTATAAATAATATAGCTTTAAAATAAGCATGTGACACCAAATGGAAAAAAGTTACAGCTGGTAATGATAAACCCAAAGCAAAAAATATAACACCTAATTGACTAAGGGTGGATAAAGCAATAACTTTTTTCATGTCCAATTCTCCTATAGCAGAAGCCCCAGCTATAAATATAGTTAAACACCCTAAACCTAAAACAAAATAATCTAACCCAAATTCAAAAATTAAATAGTTAAATCGAACTAAAAGATAAACCCCTGCTGTAACTAAGGTGGAAGAATGAACTAAAGCAGAAACAGGGGTTGGTGCAGCTATTGCTGCAGGCAGCCAAGACGAAAAAGGAATCTGAGCCCTTTTTGTTATAGCGGCAATAATTAAGACCACCATTAACCAAAGGGACATATTAAAATAGTTTCTTCTATTAAAATAGATGTAAGATCAAGTACCCATACTTATTATAAAACCAATAATAATTAAAATACAAACATCACCAATTCGATTAGTTAATGCGGTAATTATACCCGCATTAAAAGATTTTTCTCTTTGATAAAAAATAACCAGCAAATATGAAGTAACCCCTAACCCATCCCAACCTAGTAATAAAGAGATTAAATTAGGCCTAAAAATTAATAATCATATTCTTAATACAAAACTAATTACCAACAAAATAAAACGACTATAGAATGTATCTGATATTATATATCTTCTTGAGAAATATATTACAGACCCCGCAATCAACGAAACCAAAGAAAAAAAGAAAAGACTAATAAAATCTAAAACAACCAAAAAACAAACTTTTGTTGAATTAATTGATCCCACTTCTCACTCTAAAACAATTTCTTGAGAACTAATTAAAAATAATGATATAATTAACCCCAAAAAAGATAAAGAAATTAATATTAAAGAAGAAATTAAAGTAATATTTAAATTAAATTTTATTATTTTAATTAAAATTAAAATAATAAAATATAAGCTAAGCTTAAGCTGAAGAGCTCATAACTCTTTTATAGGAATTTCCTTATTTTAAATTATTTTATTTTTAACCTGTTTGTTAACAAGAATAATTTTAAGTGTAGTAGTTTTAGGGGCTGGCATGTCTTTATCCATAAAAGGAGAACTTGATCGAGAAAAATCAAGCCCATTTGAATGTGGATTTTCACCAAAACTTAGCTCTCGCCTTCCATTTTCTATGCGATTTTTTCTTATTTCTATTGTCTTTTTAATTTTTGATGTGGAAATTGTATTGCTTTTTCCATTTATTAGTTCAATTTCTATATCTTCAATATTTTTTTCTTCTCTATTTTATATCTTTTTTATATTTATTTTATTGTTAGGTTTATACCATGAAATTAACGAAGGTAGAATTAATTGAGCCAGATAAACACCGTTATTATTAATTAATAATAAAATCATTACCCCGAAATCGAACCAATAAACTTAAAACAGACACGCCTATTCTTGCTTCAATAACCATAATAGTAATAAAAGATAAAATTATTGTAACAAAAATTAATCTGTGAGAAAATATAACTATTGACAAAAGAATTTTTAATATAAATATTTCTATAATAATCAATAAAATTATTAGGTGAAACCAATTTTTTAAAAATCTAAATATTAAAAATAAAATTTCTACAAACAAAATAATTAAAATAATAGACCTTAAATTAAAAAAATCTAATATTATTAAAACAATAAATAAGCTTAAAACTAAAAAAATTATTCCTAAAATTTAAAATTTATCAATGTAATGAAAATACAACGTGTTATATTACACCACAGGAACTAAATTTAGTGGCTGAAATAGCATTAGACTGTAAATCTAAATATAGGAAATTCCTCTAAATTAAATGAAATCTATTCTTAAAACACACCCCGTGTTAAAAATTGTAAGGGGTTCTTTAGTAGAGCTGCCCAGACCCACTAATTTATCAGCCATATGAAATTTTGGCTCTTTATTAGGTTTATGTTTAATAACACAAATTTTAACAGGTCTTTTTTTAGCTATGCACTATTCTGGAGACGTGAGAATTGCATTTAGAAGTGTAAGACATATTTGTCGAGACGTTTCGTATGGTTGAACACTACGAGTAATTCATGCAAACGGGGCTAGATTTTTTTTTATTTGTCTTTATCTTCATGTTGCTCGAGGCTTATATTTTGGGTCTTATTATTTTATACACACTTGAATAATTGGAGTAATTATTTTATTAGCAACTATAGCAACAGCATTTTTAGGTTATGTTCTACCTTGAGGTCAAATATCTTTTTGAGGTGCAACTGTTATTACTAACCTTTTTTCTGCAATTCCTTATTTAGGGCAAGACTTAGTAATTTGAATGTGAGGGGGCTTTGCAGTCGATAACCCCACCCTTACTCGCTTTTTTTCTCTTCATTTTTTATTACCTTTTGTAATTGCAGCAATAACACTAGTCCACCTATTATTTTTACATAAAACCGGAAGAAGAAACCCATTAGGCGTCAATAGAAATTTTGATAAAATTAAATTCCACCCTTATTTTACTAGAAAAGACTTATTTGGTTTTTTTGTAATATTTTTTTGTTTACTAATAATTTGTTTATTTTATCCATGAACTTTAGGAGACCCAGAAAATTTTATTCCAGCTAATCCTTTAGTGACACCAGTCCATATTCAACCCGAATGATATTTTTTAATGGCTTATGCTATTCTTCGATCTATTCCTAATAAATTGGGTGGGGTGGTTGCATTAGCCCTCTCTATTCTTATTTTAATAATTTGCCCATTTTTAAGAAAACCAAAGTTTCGAGGTTTAATATTTTATCCATTAAATAAACTTATATTTTGAATTCATATTAATGTAGTAATTCTATTAACATGAATTGGTGCTCGCCCAGTTGAAGACCCTTATATTTTTATCGGCCAGGTTTTATCTGTAATTTATTTTGCTTATTATTTTATTAGAGTTCAAGCTTCACTAATGTGAGATAAACTATTATTTTAAGGAAAGAAACCTTTATATTCAACGCTTAAAGTTGATGCATTTATCTGCCACCTTAAAATTTAAGAAGTTTAATAATATTGACTTGTGGCGTCAAAGATGTGAAGAAATTCACCTTAAATAACTAGAAAGTAATTAAATACACTTTGTTTCGGCCAAAGAATAGGGTTAAACCCTCTAGTTTAAATAATTATTCCCACAGCTAAAATTCTTAATCATAAAGTAACAGGTAAGAATCTTTTCCATGTTAAGTTTATAAGCATATCATACCGATATCGTGGAAAAGTTGATCGAATTCAAATTCAAATAAAAACCAAAAAAGTAACAACCCCATATCTTAAAATAATATTTCTAGAAGGTGTAACCAGAAGCATAACAAATAAAATTGATATAAAAATGATTCTTGCATATTCTGCCATAAAAATTAAAGCAAACCCCACTGCTCCATATTCAATATTAAAACCAGAAACCAACTCTGATTCACCCTCAGCAAAATCAAAGGGGGTTCGATTTGTTTCAGCTAAACAAGAAATAAGCCATATGCCAGATAAAGGTAAAAATAACAAAATTTTTCTTCAATAATTTGTTGAATACACAATTTCTACGAATGAAAAAGAATTACATATAATTAAATAAAAAATTAAAATTAAAGCCAACCTTACCTCATAAGAAATTGTTTGGGAAACCGCGCGCAAAGACCCAATAATAGCATATTTTCTATTAGACCTTCAACCAGATAATAAAGTAGGGTAAATATTTATTCTTATTAATATATAAATAAAAATCATAGTTAATCTTGAAGAAATAGAGTGTTCATTAAAGGGGAAAGAAGCTAATACCAACAAAGCTAAAAATATGGCCAAAGCTGGTATAATTAAATATACCGACTTATTTGATCTAATGGGGATAATTATTTCTTTAGAAAATAATTTAATGGCATCATTAAAAGGCTGAGGAAATCCAATAATACCTACTTTGTTAGGCCCCTTTCGAAGTTGAGAGTATCCTAAAATTTTTCGTTCTAACAAAGTTACGAACGCAACTGCAACTAAAACCATAATTATTAAAATAAGAAAATTAATTAATGTTAACATTTTAATTATAATTAAAATAATCGCAACATGAGCTCAATTTGGTTTAAATGATGCTAATTCACCTATTATAGAAGAATTAGTATTTTTACATGACTTTGTTAATATAATTTTATTATTTATTATTACATTTGTATTTATTATTATAGTAAGCATGATTCTTAATAATTATGTTAATAAAAATTTATTAGAAATACAACTTTTAGAGTCTATTTGAACTCTTATTCCAGCAATTATTTTAGTTCAGATTGCTCTTCCTTCTTTATTACTTCTTTATATATTAGACGAATCTGCAGACACTTCTTTAACTATTAAAACTGTAGGCCACCAATGATATTGAAGGTACGAATATAGAGATTTTTGATCATTAAAAATAAAATCAAACTGTGAATTTGATGCTTATATAATTCCATCAGACTCAGCAGAAGATAATATATTCCGACTTTTAGATGTAGACAACCGAACTGTTGTACCTTTGAATATGCATATTCGTATATTAATTACTGCTGCAGACGTTCTTCACTCTTGAGCCCTCCCCTCTTTTGGTGTTAAGGCCGACGCGGTGCCCGGACGACTAAATCAAGTTAAATTTATAGCTCAACGCCCAGGTTTATTTTATGGTCAATGCTCAGAGATTTGTGGGGCTAATCATAGATTTATGCCAATTGTTGTAGAAGTGGTTTCACCAAAAAGATTTATTAACTGATTAATTTCTTCTCAAGATTACTTTAATAGTTTAAAAAAAATTTTGTACTGAAGATACAAAGATAACTTAGTTTTAAAGTAAATAATCTAGTATAATTATTACATATAATTTCCACTTATAAGATTTACTTGATAAGATTATTCTTACTTTGACAGAATTAATGTGTTAAATTTAGAATTTAAAAATGGGTTTACTCAAGTAAGATTTTAATTTAGTTTTGGTTAAAAAATTATTATTTTAAAAATTTTATATGCACAAGGTTTTAAAAATCGCAGTAAATATATTTTCTTAGAAGAATAAAAACATTATTTTGAGCTAATGGGGTGCCAGCAGCTGCGGTTATACCCCTCAAAGAAATAATTTTTTAGAATAAATAAAATAAAAATTATTTACTAAATTGTTGTAAGTGATTAAAATCTAATTTTTATAAATAAATTAAAAATAAAAAATAAACAAGGGTTAGACACCTTCTATTTTATATAAAAATTATTTAAGGTACTAATAGTTTAAACTTAAAACCTAAAAAACATGGCAGTAATTTATTCCTAGTAGAGGAGTTTGGGTTTTTATCTGATAGTCCCCAATTTATCTTAAATAATTTTAATTTGTGTGTGGCCATCTAAGTAAGTATAATAATATTAGCTAAAATTTAGGTAACATGTAATAATAATTATTTATCCCTAAACTACTTTAATAAAATTATTAAATAATGAAAATTTTAAAGGATTTACTAGTATTTTTGTTGAATAAAAATAAAAAGAAAAGGCTATAAATTGTGTACATATTGTCCGCCACTCTCAAATTTTGAGATAAGTCGTAGCAAAGTAGAGGTTTTAGAAAAAGCCTCTTTTGGGTTATTAAAAGGTCGAGCTTCTAACTCGCACTTAAAGCTTTAGGGTTTTAACTCTTTAATTAAAGCTTTTAGAAGCATCTCATTGTTACTGAGAAGAAGAGATATATCTCTAATTAATATAATAATTACAATGCTTTTTTCTTTATTTTTAATTTTAATAACATCTACACTTAGTCATCCGATTTCTATGGCTAGTTGTTTATTAATGCTTGCAGTTACTACGGGATTAATATTATTTAATATATCTGCTTCATGATTATTTTATATTTTAGTTTTAGTATTTTTAGGTGGTGTAATAGTTGTTATTCTTTATATAACATCTTTAGCATCGAATGAAAAAATATTTAAAAATAATAAATTAAATAATATAATTTTGTTTTTAATATTCTTACCTCTATTTTTAGTTTTAAAACCACAAAATAACCTATTTTATAATTTATCTTCTTCATTTAAATTCATCTCCACTTCTTACACATGTAATAATTCAATTTTAATTTCTATCTGTTTTATTTTTCTTTTAATTTGTATGGTTGCAGTGGTAAAATTAGTAAAATTTGAGAGTGGCCCTCTTGTAAAAAGGCTTTAGAAAATTAAGTTAAAAAAACTATAAAGCTTCAAACTTTAAATTAACCTTAAGTTATTTTCTAAAAAGAATTATCTAAATAATTCTAATTTTTATAAAGACATAGTTGTTCCTTTTGCATCATGAAAAATTAAAATATTAATATATAATTTTTTCTCGAAATAAAAACAACTATATTAAATTATTTAATTTGTTGAAAAAAATTTATTAATTTTAATATAAGAGTGATATGCTTTATTTTTTATATCTAGTTAACAATTACCATATTAAATATAAAAATTTGATAAAATAATATTTTGAAAGACAAGTTTCAAAAGTTTTTATAAGTTCTTCTTTTTTTTATAAAAATAAAATTAAAAATTTTTATAAAAGTTTGTTAAAATTTTAATTTAATTTTATTTATATTTCTTTAAATATAATTGTTTTTTGTTTAAATTTTAATATTCAATTAATAATAATTTTATTAGTAAATCTAAATGTAAAAAAAAATTAATAAATTAATTGTTATTTTTTATACAAAAAAATTATCAAAATTACTCGACCAAATATTTTTGGACTGTTTATCAAAAACTTAACTTCTTATAGAAGCATTTCCTGCCCAGTGATTATTTTAAACGGCATTTTTCTAAGGTAGCATAATAATTTGCCCCCTAATTAGGGGATAGAATGAATGGAATTTCTCTAAAAAACTTTTTAAGCACCAACTTGAATTTTTTTAAGAATGAAAATATTCTTATTTAACTAAAAAACGATAAGACCCTGTGAAACTTAATGATACAAAATAAATATAAATAAAAATATCATTTATTTGGGGCAAATAATAATAAAATTATTATTAAAATAGTTTAATTTTGATCTTAAAGAATTTAAAGAAAAAGTTACTCCAGGGATAACAGCATAATTTTTACTAAAGTTCATATTTAAATAAAAGATTGTGACCTCGATGTTGAATTAAGATAATTTTTATGAGTAGCAGCTTAAAAATTTTGGTCTGTTCGACCAATAATATCTTACATGATTTGAGTTTAGATCGACGTAAGTCAGATTAGTTTCTATTTTTAGTTCATAAATAAATTTTTAGTACGAAAGGAATAAAATTTAATTTTACTAAAGTAATCAATTGATGATTGGTTTTTAACCAGTTTATAAGGTACTCCTTCTTAGTAAGAAAATTAGTATAATAATTACATTTTATTTACAATAAAAAGATATTTTAATTTAATATTTTCTTATTCCTCAAATAAACCCTATAAACTGATTATTTCTTATAATCTTTTTTTTATCAATTTATTATTTAGTATTAGTAAAAATTTCTTTTTTAGATAAAGATATTACTATATCTAAATCAAGAACTTTTTCTAGTTCTGCTAAATCCTTTTTAATTAAATTTTAATGGGTAATTTATTTTCTTCTTTTGATCCTCAAGTTAGAATTATTGGTATAAATCTGAGATTAAACTGAATCTCTTCCTTTTTAGTTTTAGTCATAATTCCTCAAGCATATTGAATTATAAATAATCAATTAACTTTATTTTATAAAAATTTATTTAATATAATTAAAATTGAATTAGGCGCTTTATTTAGACCTCTTGTAATTCCTGGTACTTCTCTTTTATTTGTTTCTTTTTTTGTATTTATTATTACCTGTAATTTTGCCGGTCTTTTTCCTTATGTATTTACACCCACTAGACACTTATCAATGACTTTAAGGCTATCTCTTCCGCTATGATTGGGTACTATGCTTTGATCTATTGTATTCAATTTTAACAGAATAATGGCCCACTTAGTTCCCACAGGGACCCCTCCCGCCTTAATACCTGTAATAGTAATTATTGAAACTGTAAGTTCAATTATTCGACCAGGAACATTAGCTGTTCGACTAGCTGCTAATATAGTAGCTGGCCATCTTCTTTTAACTCTTTTAGGCGGTCAAGGAGCAAACGCCCCCTTGATTGTAATTGGATCTTTAATCTTATTGCTTATATTAGAGTGTGCTGTAGCTTGTATTCAAGCTTATGTTTTTACTATTTTAAACTCTCTCTACCTAAACGAACTAATTTCAACAAGGTTTAATAAACAAATAGTAAAATTTTAGAGTAATTTAAATAAAATCTTAATTTTGGGTATTAAAAATAAGCTCCGCTTCTCTAAAATAATGTCTAATATAATTTGTCACCCATATCACATAGTTGATGAATCTCCTTGACCTCTTTATGGTTCTTTAGGGGGTTTATTTTTAACTTCTGGCATAGTTTCTTGATTTCATCTAAACTCTATAACTTTATTTTTTTTAGGCTTAACAATTTTAGCTTTAGTAATAATTCAATGATGACGAGACGTTTCTCGTGAGGGATCAAGACAAGGGCTTCATAGTTCAATTGTAGAACTGGGGCTTCGTTGAGGTATAATATTATTTATTGTTTCAGAAATTTTCTTTTTTTTGAGCTTTTTTTGAGCTTTTTTTCACGCTAGTCTTTCACCAGCTATTGAGCTTGGTGGGGTGTGGCCTCCTATGGGTATTAGACCTTTTAATCCATTTCAAATTCCCCTTCTTAATACTATTATTTTGGTTTCTTCTGGTGTAAGTGTAACATGAGCCCACCACTCACTCATAGAAGGCAATATAAGGCAAACAAAAATAGGCTTAGCTTTAACAGTAATTTTAGGTGTTTATTTCACGGCCCTTCAAGCATTTGAATATTATGAAGCTTCTTTTTCCTTTGCTGACAGAGTTTATGGTTCAACTTTTTTTATTGCAACAGGCTTTCACGGATTGCATGTGATTGTGGGTACAATCTTTTTATTGGTTTGTTTAGTGCGTTTGATTAATTATGAATTTTCAGCTTCCCACCACTTTGGTTTCGAAGCAGCTGCCTGATATTGACACTTTGTTGATGTTATCTGATTATTTTTATATTTAGTAATTTATTGATGAGGCGGTGTTTAAATTAATTAGATCTTTTAAAATTAAATGATTGTGGTCTTGTAACCATAAAGATATTGGAACTTTATATTTATTAGCTGGGGCATGGTCTGGAATAGTAGGAACCGGACTAAGAATAATTATTCGACTAGAGCTGGGCCAGGCAGGCTCTTTAATTGGAGACGACCAAATTTATAACGTGGTTGTCACAGCTCACGCATTTATTATAATTTTTTTCATGGTAATACCAATTCTTATTGGAGGGTTCGGAAATTGATTAGTTCCCCTAATACTGGGTGCTGCCGACATAGCTTTCCCACGAATAAATAACATAAGATTTTGATTTCTTATTCCAGCTTTAATTATACTATTATCTAGTTCTCTTGTAGAAAGAGGCGCAGGAACAGGGTGAACAGTTTATCCCCCCCTTTCAAGCAATATTGCTCACGCAGGCAGATCTGTAGACTTTGCTATTTTTTCTCTTCATTTAGCCGGGGTTAGATCAATTTTGGGTGCAGTAAATTTTATTAGAACAGTTGGAAATCTACGAGTGTTTGGTATAATTTTAGACCGAATACCTCTTTTTGCATGAGCTGTATTAATTACTGCTGTTTTATTATTATTATCTCTTCCTGTTTTAGCCGGGGCTATTACTATATTATTAACCGATCGAAACCTTAACTCATCTTTTTACGACGCTAGGGGAGGGGGAGATCCAATTCTATACCAACATTTATTTTGATTCTTTGGTCATCCAGAAGTATATATTCTTATTTTACCCGGCTTTGGTCTAATTTCTCACATTGTGGCTCAAGAAAGAGGGAAAAAAGAAACTTTTGGTGTTTTAGGAATAGTTTATGCTATAATTGCTATTGGTGTTCTAGGGTTTGTTGTTTGGGCCCATCACATGTTTACTGTGGGCATAGATGCTGATACTCGAGCCTATTTTACTTCAGCTACAATAATTATTGCAGTTCCTACTGGGATTAAAATTTTTAGGTGGTTGGGTACATTTCATGGTGTTCGATTTTCTCTATCGCCCTCTCTTTATTGGGCTTTAGGGTTTGTTTTTTTATTTACAGTAGGCGGAGTAACAGGAGTAGTTCTTGCAAACTCTTCTATTGACGTAGTTCTTCACGACACTTACTATGTAGTTGCCCACTTCCACTATGTATTAAGAATGGGTGCTGTGTTTGCTTTAATAGCTTCTTTTGTTCATTGATTCCCTTTAATGGTGGGACTTACTATAAACCCAAAATGATTAAAAATTCAATTTATAACTATATTTATTGGAGTTAATATTACTTTTTTCCCAATACATTTTTTGGGGTTAGCAGGCATACCACGCCGATATTCTGACTATCCTGATAGCTATATTTACTGAAATGTGATTGCGAGACTCGGCTCAATTATTTCAGTTATATCCGTAATAATGTTTTTATTTATTATTTGAGAAGCTTTTACTAGGCAACGACCTTCGATCAGGAGAGGACACATGAGTACTTCAGTAGAATTTATACACTCATTCCCACCCCTTAACCACAGATACACATCAATTCCTGTCTTAAGGCGAATATTTAGATCTAATTTAATTATTTAAAATATTTAGTTGTCAACTAAAAAATACCTTTTGGGTGATTTAGGAAATATTAAAAAGTGTTTTGAAAGCACTTATAAGGATTATGTCCTTATTTCCTATAATATTTTTTCCTTCATATATTTTGTTTATTTTTATATTGATTTTAACTATTTTTATAGCTTTTTCTTCTACTTCTTTATTTTTTATTTGATTATCATTAGAAATCAATATAATGGTTTTTTTACCTCTTTTAATCTCAAAGAATCAACTATTCAGGTCTGACACAGCCATAAAATACTTTATTTCTCAAAGGCTAGCTTCAATTTTATTTTTATTTTCATTTTTAACTAATCCCATAATAGAAATATCAAGATTTCTTTTGATGATATCTATTTTATTTAAAATAGGCTTAGCCCCATTTCATAGATGAATAATTTCTATTTTTAGAACAAGAAATTATATAAGCCTATTATTCTTAGGCACAATTCAAAAAATTATTCCCCTAATAATTATTAGGTACTTATTAAATTTATATTTTTATTCGCCTATTATTATTTTTATTAATTTGTTTATAATTTCATTTATGTTTAGTAATTATAACAGAATTCGAATAATTTTATTTATGTCTTCTATTAATAATAGTCTTTTTATAATTATAGGTGCCATTAGATCAAACATTTGAATAATATATATAACGATTTATATTATTCTAAACTTAGCAACATTATTTAGGCTAGATTTTTTAAATATCTCTAAAGCCTCTCAAATCAAAGATTTAGATTTTAATAGTAAGAGTTTATTATCTTTTCTTTTTCTTAATTTAGCCGGGATTCCCCCCTTTTTAGGGTTTTTACAAAAATTACTAATTATTAAAGAAATCATAAACATGGAAATAATTTTTGCCGCCTTTCTTCTTATTTTAATATCTTTAATAGTTTTATACGCATATTTAATAATTACATTAAATTCTTATTCAAATTCTAAATCACACCTAAATATCTCTCTTCCTGTAAGTGTGATAAGTCTTTTATTATTTAGATTAACTGGTTTAATTCCTATTACTCAAATATTTTTATAAGTGGGTGTATAGCATAGAAAATTTTGATTTTTCTGGATACAATTAATTTTGTAACTTATAAAGAATAATATTCATAATATGATAACCAACTTGCACTTGGTAGGTGCCCTTTGGGCTTATTTTAAACTAGGTAAAATATTTAATTAACAAAAAATAAAATTTAAATGACAATAAATATTTTTCATACAAAATTAAGACAAATATATGAAAACCCAAACCCGGGTTTTCATATAATAATACCACAATTTTAAAAATATTAAAATT